TATAGTTTAGAGTTTGTTTGCTACGGGGCATGTCTTGTTTAAAGATTCATACAACGGAACCCCACTTACATTTATTTTGTATTTCGATTCCATTTAGATATGGTGTAGATATAGGATGCTCTTACACAAACTCTCTTACTTTGTCTCGGTTTCTCCCTAAAAAAGCAATTAAATACAAATACTAAAAATAGTATAATACTAATAAATAATACTAATAATATCGTAATCGCACGTAATCGTATTAGTATAACTATTAATATCGTACGTATAATATCGTACGTATTTAGTATAACTATGTTTTTATAGTTCATTTTATATATAATATAATTGAAATTATATTATTTCACTTTTTTTTTTTTCAAATCAAAACGAAAAAATTTCAGTAGTCATATGGGTAAAACGGCTAGGGATTTCTAGCATATTCTACTCGAAGTATTCTTTTCATTAAAATCCAGGTGGAGAATCATTGCTTCTATTGATTCGATAGGAATACGTAAACATAATCTAATACATCGAACGATTATATTTTATCCCCTTTCCTTGTCCTAGATTTCATTTCTATTTTCCTTACTTTATTGATTTGATTCAATCCGTTGAGTTGCTAGGAACCTTTACATATAACAACTCATATCTTTCTATACCAAAACCAAAAAATTGGAAACTTAGAATCTGTACTATACCCCCGCCTCGGACCCTCTCAGAAAGAAAAAGAATCGAGTACTAAAGAAAGACCGCGATTGGGGATGAACAAAAATACTTGTTACGGCAATAAAACTTAGTAAGACCAACCGATGGGTTAGGTTTCGCTACAAAAAGGGAGTTTGTTTTGGAGCAAACTTACACTACACAATGAAAGATAGCGCAGAGTGATAGAATCTGTGGAATCATAAATGATCTACATAAGATACTTCTAATAGAAAGAATCACACATTCTCGAACAATTCGAGAGACCAAATCCACAAACCAACCCAACTCATAGAATATAGAAGAAGGAACGTCGATACATTAAGGACCAATTCATTATCTCTGCATTATATTTGAAACAACCAAGTTGGGTTGTTGTTCGGCCAAAAAGCAATTAGTCGAAGTCGGGGGACTTCCACAAATACAAGTCCAAGAAAAGAATAGGTACTAGATCCGTGTAACTTAGGATTCGATTTAGTTGGGTCGGGATGAAGTTTTTAGACAGGATCCTGTCATGATTTTCACTTCATAAATTGACTGAGATTGGGTATACTAAAACAAAAACAAAAGTATATCAGTAATTCTTTGATCATGGACAAGAAAAAAGTCATATGTAATTCATCCATTGGAATGAATTATTGTTTTTATTTTCCTGTCCCTATGTATTCACATGAGCATATGGTAATGCTTTCATTTCTATGAACAAAGGAACCGGTTAATCCATAAACAAGTATTAATGAGGAAATGAAAACTATACTAAACTAAAATGTCTATAAAAAAACGGAATGTGTTAGGGCTATACGGACTCGAACCGTAGACCTTCTCGGTAAAACAGATCAAACTGATTATTATCGAAATGATTCGAACTGTTTCAAAGACCCAACATGCATTTTGTTGCATTGGGCTCTTTCATCAACTGATTGATGTAAAGATCAGTTAGTCCACCATATTTTTTCTTTACAGGAAGATAATAAGATGGCTCCATGTGCTCTGTGATTCATCATTTGTATTCTGATCTAGGAGCAATACCAAAGTGTTTCAAAGAAGGGTTACCTTGACTTAGGTCTGCCTCCGGCCTAGATCAACCTAAGTTAAATGGAATCTCTATCGCTCCGCTGCAAGAGTCAAATATGAGACTTCATACACCTTAAAGTTCATAGGACGAAAAGAGGTTCTTTTGAGTCCCTTATACTCATTAAGCCTGGCATTGAATGGACTGGGTATTTACCTTATCAATTAGCAAATCAATGGCGGGTTCTATTTGATTTGGCACTTGAATTCGCACTCAAATTGAACCGAACCAAATATTTGTCAGGCTATTGTTCTCTTGTTCCCTCGAATCTATGGAGTAAGACATCGATTTCTCAATAAGATCATTGCATAATGGGCTCCCTTGAAAAGCATTGGCGCACGTGTAAACGAGGTGCTCTACCTAACTGAGCTATAGCCCTTGTCATAGATATCTTAACATATAGATAATTTCTTGTCAAGATAGGATCCCACATGATAGTTCTCTGATCCGTTTACTGTTAGCAGATGGGTATTGCTTAGAAATAATATTCCACCTATAATCCCCGAGGCGATGGGTCCTTTTTTTGTGATGATAAATAACCTACTTAACTCAGTGGTTAGAGTATTGCTTTCATACGGCGGGAGTCATTGGTTCAAATCCAATAGTAGGTAGAACTTATTAGATACCAGAGTCAATGGTATCTAATAAGTTTTTCTACCCATCTTCTTTTTTTCGTTGTATCATCTAGACTTGATTGTGTTCAATTGGCGGAATCAAAATGTGGTGTATAATAAAGAACCCCTG